CCATCTCACGGAAAACCCTTTTCGCTCCGCTTAGCCCTATCCCCTTCTAGGGGTATTTTAGTGATAGGTTCTATAGGAACTGGACGATCCTATTTGGTCAAATACCTAGCGACAAACTCCTATGTTCCTTTCATTACGGTATTTCCAAACAAGTTCCTGTATGATAAGTCTAAAGGTTATCCTATTGACGATATCGATTTTGATGATAGTGACGATATCGATTTTGATGATAGTGACAATATCGATATTGATGATAGTGACGATATTGATGATGACCTTGATATGGAGCTGCTAACTATGACGAATGTGCTAACTATTATGGATATGACGCCAAAAATAGACCGATTTGATATCACCCTTCAATTCGAATTAGCAAAAGCAATGTCTCCTTGCATAATATGGATTCCAAACATTCATGATCTGTATGTGAATGAGTCGAATTACTTATCCCTCGGTCTATTAGAGAACTATCTCTCCAGGGATTGTGAAAGATGTTCCACTAGAAATATTCTTGTTATTGCTTCGACTCATATTCCCCAAAAAGTGGATCCCGCTCTAATAGCTCCGAATAAATTAAATACATGTATTAAGATACGAAGGCTTCTTATTCCACAACAACGAAAGCACTTTTTCATTCTTTCCTATACTAGAGGATTTCACTTGGAAAAGAAAATGTTCCATACTAACGGATTCGGGTCCATAACCATGGGTTTCAATGCACGAGATCTTGTAGCACTTATCAATGAGGTCCTATCAATTAGTATTACACAGAAGAAATCAATTATAGAAACTAATACAATTAGATCAGCTCTTCATAGACAAACTTGGGATTTGCGATCCCAGGTAAGATCGGTTCAGGATCATGAGATCCTTTTCTATCAGATAGGAAGGACTGTTGCACAAAATGTACTTCTAAGTAATTGCCCCATAGATCCTATATCTATCTATATGAAGAAGAAATCATGTAAGGAAGGGGATTCTTATTTGTACAAATGGTACTTCGAACTTGGAACGAGCATGAAGAAATTAACGATACTTCTTTATCTTTTGAGTTGTTCTGCCGGATCGGTCGCTCAAGATCTTTGGTCTTCATCCGGACCCAATGAAAAAAATTGGATCACTTCTTATGGCTTCGTTGAGAATGATTCTGATCTAGTTCATGGCCTATTAGAAGTAGAAGGCGCTTTGGCGGGATCCTCACGGACAGAAAAAGATTGCAGCCAGTTTGATAATAATCGAGTGACACTACTTCTTCGGTCCGAACCAAGGAATCAGTTAGATATGATGCAAAATGGATCTTGTTCTATCGTTGATCAGAGATTTCTATATGAAAAATACGAATCGGAGTTTGAAGAAGGGGAAGGAGCCTTCGACTCACAACAGATGGAGGAGGATTTATTCAATCACATAGTTTGGGCTCCTCGAATATGGCGCCCTTATGGCAATATATTTGATTGTATCGAAAGGCCCACTGAATTGGGATTTCCTTATTGGGCCGGGTCATTTCGGGGCAAGCGGATCATTTATCATAAAGAGGATGAGCTTCAAGAGAATGATTCAGAGTTCTTGCAGAGTGGAACCATGCAGTACCAGACACGAGATAGATTTTCCAAAGAACAAGGCTTTTTTCGAATAAGCCAATTCATTTGGGATCCTGCGGATCCATTCTTTTTCCTATTCAAAGATCAGTCCTTTGTCTCTGTGTTTTCCCGTCGAGAATTCTTTGCAGATGAAGAGATGTTAAAGGGGCTTATTACTTCCCAAACAAATCCTCCTACATCTATGTATAAACGCTGGTTCATCAAGAATACGCAAGAAAAGCACTTCGAATTGTTGATTCATCGCCACAGATGGCTTAGAACCAATAGTTCATTATCTAATGGATCTTTCCATTCTAATACTCTATCTGAGAGTTATCAGTATTTATCAAATCTGTTCCTATCTAACGGAACGTTATTGGATCAAATGACAAAGACATTGTTGAGAAAGAGATGGCTTTTCCCAGATGAAATGAAACATTTGATTCATGTAACAGGAGAAAGATTTCCCATTCCTTAGCCATAAAATAAAGATATGTGGCCATGAAAAAGGGATTAAGTGGAACAGAATTGGCCAGGTGGTAGAGTCGTGGAAATACTTGTTTATTCCATATTTTGGATCTTAGCTCCATGGAACAATATGTTACTGCAGAAAGATGGAAGAATTGAAATCTTAGATCAAAACACTATGTATGGATGATATGAACTGCCTAAACAAGAATTCTTGAACGGCGAAAGAGCCTATTTACTCATTACATCAAACAATTTCCATTAATGAAACCATGTCAATCCATCGGAAAATCAAAAATACGCATGTCCGATGAAATAGTTGTTGCTATCTGCTCCAATAATGAATCATTGGTTTAACTGAATAACTAAATAAAATAGTAGGTAGACCTTTTTCTTCGTCTCAGGTCGATGGATCTTCTCAATTGGAAGATCTCCTATATGGATAATACACA